ACAATCGGACGTGAAGGTTTCCTCTCATCCGGCTCAAGTAGTTAAACCAAATAAAGAAAAGGGTTCTTCTTCTTTTTAAACTTTGTTCGAGAAAACCTTACAAGAAGCTACTCTTTACTCAAGTTCCCAGTAAGGACCAGCCTTTCATTGATTCATTCTTATCTTATTTTATATTTTATTATATTTTATTATATTTTATTTTCATCACTCTAACCTTTTTTACTTTGCTTTTCTATTAAAAAAAAAAGAAATGTGAAATTATTGAGTAGTCTACTTCCCCTCAAATGATGAATCCCCTGAAAGGAATATTTTGGGACTCGTAAAGGATTTCTTTGTCTATATATTGTATTGTTCCATTTGATCTTTTTTAGGTCTCTACTCACCTCGATGGTTATGTGCATGATATCCCTTGAAGCATATATGCGATAGATAAGCTCCTGTAACCATGCTATATTCGCTTGTGCTTGCCTGAACAGAATTTCTTTCTCAAAGAAATAAAGAAAAGAAATGGAATGTCTAATTCCACAAAAAGTCTTTTTTCACGAGGTATAACTTACTATTCCTATATTATCTGTTACAGAATCAGACCATGGATCAATTCCCCTTTTCTTACATTTTGAAGTCTTGAATGCACCCATAATTCTGAGCTTCATGTTCCTCCTCCCAAGATACATGTCAGAGCCGGGGGCATCCCAATCAAATTAAATGGGATGACAGTTTCTCAGTCTAAATCTGTCAAATGAAAATTTTGATCAAATCACACATCGCAATATACTAGGCCCTCTAATTCCCTAAGGGGCTTATCTAAAATATTCGCAATATAACTAGGAAGACGTTTCAAATACCACACATGAGTCACTGGACATGTCAGTTTGACGTATCCCATTTGGTACCTTCGTATCCGAGAATCAACAAATTCCACTCCGCATTCTTCACAAAATTTCGGGTCTTCTTTTTCAGTCCCAATCCCTCGGTAATTTCCACAAGCACAAATCCCACTTTTTATGGGTCCGAAAATTCTTTCACAAAACAATCCATCTTTCTCCGGTTTATTAGTTTTATAATGAAAAGTATAGGGTTTTGTCACCTCTCCGACTATCTCTCCATTGGGTAAAATTTTTTTTGCCCAAGCCATGATTTGTTGAGGGGAAACTGGTCCAATTCGAAGTTGTTGATGTTTATACTGGTCGATCATAGAATAGAAATTCTGATTCATTGAGATCAAGCTTCCTTCCTGTCCATCTGAAAGTTCTTTTCAGATACAAGGAAATGATTCAGTTCCAGGGACAAAGATCGTAGTTCTCGAACGAGCAATCGAAAAGATTCTGGAGCACCCTCTGGATTAGGTACTGTTGCTCCAATAATCGTAGCACCAAGTACTTCCTGACGAGCTCTAATATGATCAGATTTATAAGTAAGCATCTCTTGTAAAATATGAGCAACACCAAATCCCTCTAGAGCCCAAACTTCCATTTCTCCTACTCTTTGTCCCCCTTGTTTGGCCCTCCCTCTAAGGGGTTGTTGTGTAACAAGTGCGTAATGCCCACTGGAACGTCCATGGATTTTATCATCAACTTGATGAATTAATTTTAGGATATAGGACTTTCCTATTAGAACAGGTTGTTCAAAAAGATCTCCCGTTCTTCCATCAAATATTCTGCTTTTTCCCGGATATTCGGGTTCAAATACCCATGGATTTTTTGTTTTCTTACTGGCTTCATATAATTCAGAAAACACTAGTTTTCTTGAGGCCTCTTGCTCATATCTCTCATCAAAAGGTCCTATTCTATAATGTTTATTTAGCAGATCCCCCGCTAACCCGAGCGAACATTCAAATATCTGTCCCACATTCATTCGTGAGGGGACTCCTAATGGGTTGAATACCATATCAACGGGCGTTCCATCTTGCAAATAGGGCATATCTTGTCTAGACAAAATCTTAGAAATTATACCCTTATTCCCATGCCTTCCAGCTACTTTATCACCTACTTTGATTTCACGTTTCTGTGAAATATATACACGAATCTTTTCTGGATTAGAATTGGAAACTCCCTTTATATGGATCCATCTCACATCAATAACTCGACCCCTTCCTCCTATAGGTAGTCTTAGAGAAGTTTCTTTTGAAGTGGATACCTGAATACCAAGTATAGCTCGTAATAATCTATCCTCCGGAGCATATGACGATTCGCTCGCTGTCTGAGGTGTTAATTTACCTACTAAGATATCACCTGTTTCTATCCAAGATCCCAGCATCACAATTCCATTTTTGTCTAAATTTTGGAGTAAACGAGCCTCTAAATGCGGGATATCCTTAGTGATTCTTTCAGGACCTTGGCTTGTTACATGAGTCTGAATTTCATATTTACGAATGTGAAAAGAAGTATAAATATCTTCATAGACCAGACGTTCGCTAATTAGTACTGCATCTTCAAAATTGTAACCTTCCCATGGCATATAAGCTACTAATACATTTTTTCCTAAAGCGAGTTCCCCACCAGCTGTAGCCGCACCGTCCGCTAGAATTTGTCCCTTTTTAATGTATTTACCCCGCTGAACCTGAGTTTTTTGATGCATACAAGTATTTTTGTTGGAACGTTGATACATAACTAATGGAATGCTTATAGTATCCCCATTACTTGAGAAAATGATCTTTTGAGTATCAGTATAAATGATTTTTCCCTTGCGTTCGGCTATAGCTGAAATCCTCGAATCTAGAGCCGTTTGGCCTTCCAACCCAGTTCCAACAATGCACTTCTCGGACCGAGAAAGGGGAACTGCTTGGCGCTGCATATTAGAACTCATTAAAGCTCGATTCGCATCATTATGCTCGATAAAAGGAATGAGGGAAGCTCCAATAGAAAAATATTGGAAAGGAAAAATGCTTCTAAGATGAATCTCTTCCCATGCAATAGTCAGGAATTCTTGACGATATCGAGCTGGAACAACCTGTTGTTCTTGAATACCCCGATTCAAGGCCAAAGAATTTCCTGCTGCTACCATATAATATTCATCTCTATTTGGTGATAAATAAACCATCTGTGCATTTTTTGATCTATCAGATAATTCATAAAACGGACTCTCTATAGATCCCCAATAACCAACCTTCACATGAATAGCTAATGATCCAATAAGTCCAACATTGATTCCTTCGGACGTGTCAATTGGACAAATACGTCCATAGTGACTCGGGTGGATATCTCGTATCCGAAAACTAGCAGTTCGCCCCGTCAATCCTCCAGGACCCAAATAACTCCATTTTCGCCCATGAACAATTTGTGTCAACGGATTAGTTCGATCCAAAACTTGAGATAAAGGGTGTAGGCCAAAAAACGATTCATAAGTAGTTGTTAATGAAGTTGAAGTTACCAAATTTTGAGGAGTCGGTATCAATTTATGCCTGATTGCTCCACATATAGTTCCTCGAACCGTATTCTCTAAACGAACAAGAGCCAATCCGAATTGATCCTGTAATAGATCTGCTACAGAACGAATACGTTTATTTCTCAAGTGATTCATATCGTCAAGTGTACCCATTCCCAATTTCATTCCAATCAAATGATCCACAGCAGCCAATAGATCTCGTGGTAACAAGAATGTATTGTTTTGGGGTATATCAAGATTAAGTCTCCGGTTCATATTTCGTCGACCAATCTTTCCTAATTCACATCTTTGTTGAAAAAATTTCTTTTGTAATTCCTTGCATAAGGACTCAGAAAATACCGTATCCCCCCCTACACAAGCAAATTGTTGATAAAATTCCAAAATAGCATTTTCTTTTGACCCAATCTTTTTTTTCTCTTTATCATTCGGGAAAGACAAGAAAATTTCAGGGTAACAAACATTATCTAGAATTTCTCTTATATTCAAACCCATAGCTGATGATAGAACTAGAATAGATATTTTTTGTTTTCTACTTACACGGGCCCATATCCTTGCTTTTCTATCAATTTCTAATTCCGACCTTCCCCCCCAATCCGATATTATAGTACAAGTATAGACAGAAATTCCGTTATGTTCCAACTCTGAACGGTAGTAAATACCGGGACTTTGCAATATTTGGTTGATCACAATTCGGTATATTCCATTTACTATAGAGGTTCCAAAAGAATTCATTATAGGGATGTTTCCAATAAAAACGGTTTGTTCTTGCATATTTCTACCAGTTTTCCAAATTAAGACCGCGGGGACATATAATTCAGAAGAATATGTGAGTGATTCATACACAGCATCTCTTTCTTTTAGAAAGGGCTCTACCAATTGATATGTTTCCACAAATAATTGAAATTCAATTTCTTGATCTCTATCTTCAATTTTTTGAAACTTATGAAATTCTTCCGTCAAGCCCTGATTAATGAACCTACAAAATCCTTCAAATTGTATCTGACTAAATCCAGGTATTGTGGACATTCCCTCATTTCCATTCTGGAGCATCTTAATCTGAAATTTCCTATTTATTGAAAAAATCCCATTATTGGCTTGGCTCACTATTCATCGAACCCTACCGATTGATCTAGCAATGATGGAATGGATATTCTGTTTACTGAATCACATAAAATTTGAGTCAACTCCATCCATATATATCATACGTATGAACGGAAGCAAGACAGAAAAATGGAGGGCATTTTTGATACAAGTTCAAATTTGATCTTGAGCCAGGTACAAAGAAAAAGAAATGGAAATTGATAAAGCATTCCTGGTAAAAATTCTGTCACTTAGGCTGATGGAGTCTTTTATCGGATGTCAAAATTGATCCAATTTATACCTAATTCTTTTATTATGATATTACGATCAAGGGTACAAAAAAATAAAAATTTAATGAATTAAGGATTCAATCTGCTCTCTATGAATGAGATAAAAACAGAAGAATCAGGAACAGCATAGAGTTTCCCCTTTTTTTAGCACACGCAATTGAATGTTCAAAAAGGAATTCGCAAATCTTTTTTTTTATCGTATAATTTCGAAAATACAATGGAATTGCATACGTATTACGTATATAGTCATAGGAGTAATCTTTAGGAAGTACATGCCAATATAGCTATCTAGCTATTCGTATATCACATCTTTTATCATAATTGAACTTGGTGCAACATAGGTTAGGTCGCACTCTATCATAATGTCTATCTTCTATTCATATTCAAGTACGATGATCCTATATAGGGATATGTGCATAAGAAATAGACCCGGGTTCGGTATTCACGTATAAAAATTTCTGTTCTGGGGTTTAGTTCTGGGGTTTACATATAACCATAGATTTTCTTATAATTAGAATTGATAATGATTATTCGTAAATCAATTGGATTTTGCATCCATTAACCATTAAGGTAATACAAATGGATATACAAAATTAAGAGCTGTTCGCTAATTCAAAGTAAGTAAGAGTAAAGAGTAAAAGAGTAATAATTAAATAGTTAATGAAGTAAAGAATGAATTATTCTAAATTGCCCTGCATTTTACAGTCTGTGACCGGGGCCGGGAATCTTTTCACTTTTCTATAGATCTATCGAATCTATAGAAAAGTGAAAAGAGAAGGTAAGTTTTTAAGCGACGCGTGTTTTGAGATAAAATCAATCGAAGAAAAGGATAGGATAGAAAAAGGATCCAATAAAAAAGAGGAATTCTTTTTTGGAAAAGGATAAGTACAATGGGATTAAAGATCCAAAAAGAAAAGAGATTAAGAAAGTAAAAAATTTAAATCAAAACAAAATGAGGAAAGGAATAGAAATAGAAAATATAAAGAAATATAAATATTAAATATATAGAATATAGAATATAAGTATAAGAATATATATATATATCTATAATTTATATACTTATTATATTTATATACTTATTCTAATTATAGAATTTCTTTATCTTTATCCATTTTGGATGGAATTTGGCGGCATGGCCAAGTGGTAAGGCGGGGGACTGCAAATCCTTTATCCCCAGTTCGAATCTGGGTGTCGCCTGATCAACAAAAAAATACTTGAAATTTATTAATCCTGTTGATCGAACTTGACGAATTCTTGCCCCGTAAAAGCATAGGCAAGGGCTAGGTCTGTTGATACTTGATTTTGAGAACTCGTAGGGCCTATAAAAGCCTGTCATCTTTTTCTCAAAATCTGGGTTCTGAGTGTGGCTCAAAAAGGTACCAAGAAATCTGAAGCAAACCAATCTTATTAATGATTGATTTGGGCTATTCTGAACTGAATCAAATAAAATAAATAGTGAGAATTCATTATGGGTATCAGAACTATGAAAGTAAGAAGTCGGAAATCTTGGTATACAAAGGTTCCTAAGAGACACTCCTTTTTGGCTACTAAGGTTGAAGAAAGGATTCTAAAAAAGACTATAAAGACTCCCTCATTATTTTACACTAGAACTTTCTTAATATTGAGGTAGTGTCTACTCACTCTGTTTGCGATGAAATGAGATTGGATAGGCTGATGGTAAATTCATTGAATAATTGTGACAAAGAACTGAAGATACTTTGTATTCAGACTCACTAGAGGCTCTGAGTGCTGCTCATAAATTTAATCAGAATGGTTGAATGGCTCTTCTTTCTATTTACTATTTATATATTTATTTATATATTTTAAATATTTTATTTTATATTTTTTTTTTCAATTCTTTCTATTTCAATAGAATTCTATTGAATAAGAAATCTAGGAACTTTTTATGAGTAGATTCATGAAATTGGTTCATAAAGAACCGTAAGTAAGAATCCTATTTTTCTTTCTATTTCATTTAGATTGAGTATAGATAAAAGATCTTCCTATGTTATACTATGTTAGACTATTCAATTCGCGACGATAAATTTATTTGATATTGTTATTCATAATATTGTTAGTATCATCAAGATGCAATTCATACCTTTGAATTGATAGGAGTCCACTTTATCATCTCTATGGGATTAGATCCCGAATTATTGTGAAAGAAGAAAACAAAGAGATTATGGAAGTCAATATTCTTGCGCTTATTGCTACTGCGCTGTTCATTTTAGTTCCTACTGCCTTTTTACTTATCATATACGTCAAAACAGTCAGCCAAAATGATTAATTTGAATGAAACTTGAATTATTCATTTTTATCAATGATTGAAGAAATGAAAGGGTTTAAAACTCTAGTTAAGTCTTAAATGAAATGGTGGAATAAGAAGTATCTGAGATAGTGTGGTAGAAAGAGCTATATATAGCTCTTTCTACCACACTATACAATTGAGTATTGTAGAATATTTCATATTCATTCATATTCTTAGTACATAAAACATAAAGTTGTATTGTATACAGAAAGAAGCTTTCTCTTATATAGATCAATTGACAATAGATATTTATATCTAAGTAATAATATATATTAGACGTACATCAAAATGAAATAACACTTGAATTTTCTATTTTTTCTCTACACCCATTTGTATACATTTTGATCAATCCAAAAGAATTGCAAGCCCAACTGCTTGAATTCCTGATTCTTTATATCTATTCTTATGCTTATGGATCCGGGGGCCCATCGAAAGAAT